AATTCCGTATTCAAGTCAATGATGCATTACATTAATTATATTCATAAATTTTTTTATAAAATAATAAAAATCTCAAAATATTGAATTCTATTTTTTTCTTATTTCTTATTAATTTAATAAAAAAATAAAGTAAAAGCGGGTAGCGGGAATCGAACCCGCATCGTTAGCTTGGAAGGCTAGGGGTTATAGTCGACGTTGATTCATCATTTTTAACGTCTCTAATTCAAAACTGAACGTGAAACTTTGGTTTCATTCGGCTCCTTTATGGAAGATGTATAAATTCCTATATTAAGACATGAACGAAAAAAAAAATTCCACCCATAACATCTATGTCAGCTTTTCTGTCTGAATGTATTCAGAACAACCCGCTTTCTAGACGATCCCTATAGAAAAGAGGGGGATTATATTATAACAACCTTTCTAGTTACTTCGTTCTCTATTTCTATGTGAGAGAATCCTTAGGAAAAGCATTTTGTTTCTACCGAGCTAAAACAATTTGTCGATGTCTCTAGTAAACCAAAGTCATTGTTTAATAGCCATTTTGCTTCAATTTCCGTAATACAAATTCCAAATTAAAGATTTAGTTACGATTAGAAAGCCACTTTCTATCTTTATCCATGGATCCTTTACTCATACTTATTCAATTAGAAGTATTGATCTAATAAAAAAAAAAAATTATGTTTCGTAATCTCATAATCCAATTTTTCAATTTTTAATTGATTCTTGGATACAAATCACGAGAATGTATATTCTTCCTCGAATTTTTCATTGAGAGGTAAAGGATTAAATCCTTTTAAGAAATAAAGTTTTTGGTCGGAATGAAATATTAATCAAACCGAAAGACCCCTTAACTATATAAAGGATTATAGAACGAATCACACTTTTACCACTAAACTATACCCGCTACAATCCGATTATTGTATATAAATGAACTTTTTGTCGAACAAGAAAATGGGTCGTAATAAAAAGTTAAAAGAGTAAAAAGAAAGGATCATAAAATAATCATGAAAATTAGAGCGTTTACGTGTTGTATCAGAGAACCCAATGAGATTCGGAAAAGAGAATTCATTAAATTTCAATAACTAAAACTAAATAACAAGTGTTTTTTTGCCGGAGGTTTTTGACCTAGACGTCTCGACAAAACTACTTAAGCCATAACATACATAAAAATGTATTGTGCAAGAATCCACAGTTCCACTTTTTGTTATTTATTTACTTTACTAAAATAAAAGGAATAAAGAAAATAAAGAATAAATATAAAAAATTAAGATAAGAAACGACACTTTGATTCGATATCATTTGATTCTATATCATAGAAATCAAAAGAGTTTTTATTTTTCCAATCGTAATAACAAGCAAGTATTTTAGTTTTCAAATAAAAAAAAATTATTTATGATTCGTTGGAACAATAAATGGCGGGCCCGGCCTGGTCAGTACTTAGCCGGGCCGTGGAACTAAAAAGCACTCTCGGATGAAAAAAAAAAATATTATGAAGGGCTCTTTCAATCCTTATTTTTTATAATGTAACATAGTATTATCCTTTTTCAATTGGGAGGAGAGATGGCTGAGTGGACTAAAGCGTCGGATTGCTAATCCGTTGTACGAGTTTTTCGTACCGAGGGTTCGAATCCCTCTCTTTCCGTTTTTGTTGATGACTTGGTATTTTCTTTCAAATTTTTCGCGAGCTCTTTTTTTTTTTAATAGTTTAAAATGTGTAATAGATAAAATCCTACTAAGAACATTTAAAAATCAAGCAAGGAAAACCTTATCTTTTATTCTTCACGTCCAGGATTACGTCCTGGATCATTAGACAGGAATCCGAAAATAAAGAGAGAAACAAAGAATATCACTACCGTGTAAACAAATAGTTTGAGAGTAAGCATTACATAATCTCCAAGATTTTTTTTAGTAAAAAAGAGAATAGATTCTCCGTTTTTATATCGCATACCCTACTATTTTGATTTTTTATTTTGACACCAAGAAATAAAGTGGGGTGATCCAGATTTTTCGCGGTTGTACAAGAATTTCAATATTTGAATTGAGGGTGTAAGACTTATCTGATCAATTCTTTTCTTTGAATTTTTTTTTTTTTCACTAAATCATGAATTTGTCTAGACATTATTAAATTAAAGATATCATCGAAAACTTACAGCAGCTTGCCAAACAAAGGCTAAGAGAAAAAAAAACAGGGGTATTACTGGCATAACATCTACGATTGGATTTAAAAAAGCGTAGGCCTCGGGCAATTTGGCGACGAAAAAACTACTTGAATAAAGAGCAGAATTAAGACAGATACAGATCAAACTAAATATATTAAGCATAACAAACATTTTGTTCTTGAGGATAATTGTATTTTATTTATTTTGATTGAGTTATTAATAAATTGAGTTTTTTATTATTTTATTATTATAAATATGTTATTATTCATAGTATTATAAATATGTTATTATTCATAGAAAAGAAAAATGAATAAAAAGAAAATAAGATAGACCAAAAAACTTTCTTTGATTTGAACTCACCCAATCAAAAATCCTTCAATTCTCAAATCAAAAGAGAATAGAATAAACCATACTTTCATACAATATCTTAATTGAATTTTATGTAATGATCAATAAATTTTGTTTAATTCTACGTCTACATGCATAAAAATTCTAGTAATCTATTTTTCTATTTTATAGATAATAGATATTTAGACTTGAGTTGACGAACAACCAGTACCAATATTAGTGTTTATTAGTGTCGACTAGAAATGGGGCGTGGCCAAGTGGTAAGGCAACGGGTTTTGGTCCCGCTATTCGGAGGTTCGAATCCTTCCGTCCCAGAACATACCTGACCCATGATCATTTTATTAATCTATAATAAAAAATAAAATATATATCTATATCATAATCTATATCATAATAAAATATATCAAAATAAAATAAAGATTGTCTTTTCGACCAGTCTTCCGTTTAGGAGTATAATATTGTTATAGAATGTGATTCTTATTTCTTTTTTTTTTTTTTATTAATCATACCTTTTTCACAAATTTAATCGAGTTCAAATAACACGCATATGAAACGAAATTTTGATTTGTTAAATATTACTGATTTTACAATATGAAATATGAAAAAATAACAACCTAAATCTTCAATCTTTCCTTACATCAGTCTTTTTTTTTATTAATCATTGTTTTTTTTTATTAATCATTGATGGTTTAATCCAATATGGATTTATCTTTCTCTTAATGATGATAAAAAGCGAATGGTACTTACTGTAAAACCTTATGCAAATAATGATTATAGGGTAGGAAACTATTCAATCAATTAAATCTTTTTAATGATTTCTTATGAGTTCTTGGTACTCTACTCTAAGAAGTGTGAAATTGTTGAATTTATCCTATCACGTTACTTGAAGATAGAGATTCAAAATAACTTGTTTATTCGTGTTTATTTATGTTAGTTAGAATTTAAAAAATAATTATAAACAATGGGGTTAAATTGATTGAATTCTTGTTGAGACTTCGTCATACATTATCCATTCTTCATATAGAAGAAAAAAGTATAGATGAAGAAAAAAATATAGATTATTATGTACCGACCGAACCGATGATTATTCACGATTCCATAATTGAATCAATTACATACTGGTTCCAAACTGAAGGAATGTTATGGTAAAACTTCGTTTAAAACGATGTGGCAGAAAGCAACGTGCGACTTGAAGGACATGATCAGCTGTGGATTCTTACATCCACCACTTTTTTATATTATATAAGAACGGAAGTGCTCTTGGCTCGACATCATTTGTTCTGTTCCACTGGAACCCTCATTTTTGAGAGTGTTGCCATGTAAATAGTACACGATGGAGCTCTAGTAGAACGTATTGATTAATTTCTCAAGGGCAAGAATCTAAGGTTAGTATCGATCAATAAATTGGAACAACTTCGTAAGTATATTTTAGATATATAAATCTAAAGGATCCAATTTGATAAAATTTGAAAGTTAATTTTGTTGGAATTGGTAAAACTCTTTTGATCAAATCAAAAGTAAAGTGTATTACGTAGGAATCAACTATTCATACGATTAGAAATCACAAAAAATGGTATGTTGCTGCCGTTTTGAAACGATTTAAAGATCACCGAAGTAATGTCTAAACCCAATGATTCAAGGCAAAGATAAAGATCCTGGAACAAGGAAATACCGTTTTCAATTGTCTCAACAACCAGATCATATTTAAGAATCAAAATAGATTCTAAAGGAGACAGACAAAAAGGGTTAGAGACCACTCAATAAATTTAATACCTAAAAGGTTTCTTTTGAGTTATTTGAGAGTTATTCAACTTGAGTTATGAGGATACAAATAATTTTTTTTTTTTTTGGGGGGGGAGACTAAGAAAAAGTATTTAAACTCAAATCAATAATATAATGAATTTGATGATTTTATGGATCTATTTGATATTATGATTCTATACATAGACATAATTTAGAATTTTCTCGAGCCGTACGAGGAGAAAACTTCTTATACGTTTCTAGGGGGGGGGGTATTGTTCATCTATCCCAATGAGCCATTTATCGAATCGTTGCAATTGATGTTCGATCCCGACGAGAGGGAAGAGATCTTCGTAAAGTGGGTTTTTATGACCCGATAAAGAATCAAATCTATTTAAATGTTCCTGCTATTCTATATTTCCTTGAAAAAGGTGCTCAACCTACAGGAACTGTTCATGATATTTCAAAAAGGGCGGGGGTTTTTACGGAACTTCGCCCTAATCAACAAATAAAATTCAATTAATGAAATAAAAAAAATGTGGATGATTTGTATATAGCCTTGTATAACCTTTTTGTTTCTTTGCTATTTCCTCTTTTGTTCTATTTATATCATACTAAATTTATTATTGTTACTATAAAAGAGTTTATAACGACAAAAATCAATTTCTATTTTATTGATATAAATTTTATTTTTATTGATATAAATTTTATTGATATATATAAAATAGATAGAAAAAGATTAAGTGAATAAATGAAGTAATCGGGTCTATAAATATAAAATTTTGAGATTACTGTAAATGAGTTAAGGAACAAATAAAAAAACACAAAGGATTTCACTTGCTTATTTTAGTGAATAAACCTCATTTTTTTACTTAATTTATTTTTCCACCAATATTGTATCAATGTTGTGTTGTATAGAAATATTAGATATAGTGCCAATCCAACACAAGTCCTTAGTTTGTTTTTTTTTTTCTTATTTTTTCTTATAATTCTAATTGTCTAATTGATTGAAATTGGAATTGTTAGTTATATTTATAAATTGTTTTTTCTTTTATATTCTTTTCTCAACATTCATATTGACAACAGTGTATCAAATCAATATAATCCGATCGTGGATAAAAGGATCCATTTATATCTCCGTCCCATAGCTTTTATTTCATTCAAATAATGGGTTCTTGTATTTTCTGTGATACAAGAAGTCTTTTTTTGATTAAGATTAAACTCAATAAAAATCTATATATACTATAGAATTAATGGATGACATAAGAGACAAGGAGCTATTTCTAAATATTTTACTTTATCCCTATTTTTATCTGAGAATTTTTTCATCGGATCTGTTCATTTTTATTATGTTCAGAATCTAATCAATTAGAATTTTAAAAATTTTTGCTATTTTAATGTTTTGATTGGTTTGGATTGCGTTGTGCAATTCAATCTTTTTTTTATTGAGATTCCGATTGTATCTACACATTCTAATTATTTTATTTGGGTTGCTAACTCAACGGTAGAGTACTCGGCTTTTAAGTGCGGCTAGCATCTTTTACACATTTGTATGAAGCAAAAGATTCGTCCATACCATCGGTAGAGTTTGTAAGACCACGACTGATCCTGAAAGGAATGAATGGAAAAAGCAGCATGTCGTATCAATGGATAATTCTAAGAATATTTCATTCTTACCGAATAGGTCCAAAACCTTATTAAAATTGTTTGAATTCTTGTCGTGTAATAAAAAAAATGAATTTGGTCGAGTGAATAAATGGGTAGAGCCCTACTACGGTTCCAATTATAGGGAAACAAAAAGTAATGAGCTTCTGTTCTTAATTTTTGAATGATTACCCGATCTAATTAGACGTTAAAAATATATTAGTGCTTAATACGGGAAAAACTTTTCCCATGAGTGGATTATAAATTTCTTATGAGTCCTAATTATTAGCTATTACCCATTATGGGGTAGAGATAAATGTGTAGAAGAAGGCAGTATATTGATAAAGATTTTTCAAAATCAAAAGAGCGATTGGATTGAAAAAATAAAGGACTTCTAACCATCTTATTACCCTAGAATGAACAAAAATCAATTAGATGGAAAAAGAGAGGCTAGAGAGTCTGTTGATGAGTCTTACTTGTTCCGAGGTATTTTCTTACTATAATACCTTGTTTTGACTGTATCGTACTATGTATCATTTGATAACCCAATAAATCACCTATTTCTTTTCTTGTTCAAATAAAAAATGGAAGAATTTCAAGGATATTTAGAACTAGATAGATATCAGCAACATGACTTCCTATACCCACTTATCTTTCGGGAGTATATTTATGCACTTGCTCATGATCATGGTTTAAATAGATCGATTTTGTTGGATAATGTAGGTTATGACACTAAATATAGTTTACTAATTATAAAACGTTTAATTAGTCGAATGTATCAACAGAATCATTTGATAATTTCCGCTAATGATTCTAACCAAAATAAATTTTTGGGGTACAACAAAAATTTGTATTCTCAAATGATGTCGGAGGGATTTGCAGTCATTGTGGAAATTCCGTTTTCCCTACGATTAGTATCTTCCTTAGAGGCGACAGAAATCGTAAAATCTTATAATTTACGATCACTTCATTCAATATTTCCTTTTTTAGAGGACAAATTCCCACATTTAAATTATGTATCAGATGTACTAATACCCTACCCTATTCATCTGGAAATCTTGGTTCAAACCCTTCGCTATTGGGTGAAAGATCCCTCTTCTTTACATTTATTACGACTCTTTCTTCACGAGTATTATAATTGGAATAGTCTTATTACTCCAAAAAAAATTATTTTTTCAAAAAGTAATCCACGATTATTCTTGCTCCTATATAATTCTCATGTATGTGAATACGAATCCATTTTCCTTTTTCTTCGTAATCAATCTTCTCATTTACGATTAACCTCTTCTGGTATCTTTTTTGAGCGAATACATTTCTATGAAAAAAAAAAATATCCTGTAGAAGAAGTCTTCGTTAATGATTTTCCGGCCGCCATCTTATGGTTCTTCAAGGATCCCTTTATGCATTATGTTAGATATCAAGGAAAATCTATTCTGTCTTCGAAGGATACCCCTCTTCTGATGAATAAGTGGAAATATTATCTTGTCAATTTATGGCAATGTCATTCTTATGTGTGGTCTCAACCAAGAAGGATTTATATAAACCAATTATCCAAGCATTCCCTTGATTTTTTGGGTTATTTTTCAAGTATGCGACCAAACCTTTCGGT